GTAGATACTGTGATTTTCTCTCGAACCATAATAATATTATTTGATCAGATCGTTGAATCATTTATTTCTCTTGTTTCTCTTGCTATTGAAATACCTTCAATTTTTATTTCTACACACGTCTTTTTTTCGGGGGTCTACAGCCATTATGTGGCATAGGGGTTACATCCCGTACGAAAGTTAATAGTATACCACTTCTGCGAATAGCTCGTAATGCTGCGTCTCTTCCGAGACCGGGACCTTTAATCATGACTTCTGCTCGTTGCATACCTTGATCTACTACTGCACGAATAGCACTTGCCGCTGCGGTTTGAGCAGCAAATGGCGTCCCTCTTCTTGTACCTCGGAAGCCACAAGTACCGGCGGAGGACCAAGAAACCACTCGCCCCCGTACATCTGTAACAGTCACAATGGTATTATTGAAACTTGCTTGAATATGAATAACCCCCTTTGGTATTTTACGTGTACTCTTACGTGAACCAATACGTCCACGTGAACCCTTTTTCGGTATAGCTTTTGCCATATTTTATCATCTCATAAATTTGAATCAGAGATATATGGATATATCCATTTCATGTCAAAACAGATCCCCCTTCTTAGGGTCTTTAACGAGTCTGATTATCCTTGTCTTTGTTTATGTCTTGGGTTGGAACAAATTACTATAATTCGTCCCCGACGACGGATTAGTCGACATTTTTCACAAATTTTACGAACAGAAGCTCTTATTTTCATATTTGCCACTCCTTACTTTAATTTTGAATCCACTTCTTCGAAGAAAAGAAGTTTCTTGAAATTTTCAATTTTGAATCGTATTCCTACGAACGAACTAGTGAAGTTAAAAAAACACCTAATCTTTTGAATCTTTATTGCGGAGTCGATAAATTATACGACCTCTGCTTGAATCATAACGACTTACTTCAATTTTGACTCTATCTCCTGGCAGTATCCGTATAAAACTACGTCGGATCTTTCCTGAAACATAACCTAGAATCAGATCTTCATTATCTAAACGAACCCGGAACATACCGTTGGGAAGCGATTCAGTAATTAAACCTTCATGAATCCATTTTTGTTCTTTCATTCCAGGTAAAACCCCCTTGAAGTATCCACTTGTGGAGGAAGAACCTTATTAGACAAGCCACCTCTTCTCTTTTCTTTTTCACAAATAAGAAGTTTCATATTCAATTTGGATATTAGAAAGATTACCATATATAACACAAAATTTCTCCGCCTATTCTTTCTAGTCGAGCCTCTCGGTCTGTCATTATACCGCGAGAGGTAGAAAGAATTACAACCCCCATTCCACCTAAAATTCTAGGAATTCTTTGATAGTTAGAATAGATTCGTAGACCCGGCCGACTTATTCGTTTTAAATTTAAAAGATTTCGATAAGTCCTTTTCCTATTCCTTCTATGTCGTAGGGTTAAAACCAAAAAAGATTTGTTGTTTTCTCGATGTTTTCTCACGTTTTCGATAAAACCCTCTCGTAAAAGTATTTTAACAATACTTTGGCTGATATTAGTCGATGCTACTCGAACCACGCTTTTTCTATACATATCGGCATTTCGTATAGAGGTTATTATGTCAGCAATAGTATCACTACCCATGATTAATTAAAATTATTGGTGCCTCCAAATTTGGATATAATCAACATGTTTTTTTTTTTTTTACGTATTTATTTATGTACGTATTTGTTTATGAATATTAATTTTGAAAGGTATATACGTGAGACAAAATCTACTAAATTAATCTTAATCTATTTCTTTTAAATACCCTACTATAAGCATATCGCAGTCTCATTTTATAATACCTCGGGAGCTAATGAAACTATTTTAGTAAAATTGAACTGTCTCAATTCTCGCGCAATCGCACCAAAAACTCGAGTTCCTTTTGGATTTCCTTCTTGATCAATCACAACTGCAGCATTGTCATCATATCGTATTATCATACCGTTGTCACGTTTAAGTTCTTTACAAGTACGGACAATTACAGCTCTGACCACTTCTGATCTTTCTAGAGGCATGTTTGGAACTGCGTCTTTGATCACAGCAACAATAACGTCACCAATATGAGCATATCGACGATTGCTAGCTCCTATGATTCGAATACACATCAATTGTCGAGCCCCACTGTTATCTGCTACATTCAAATAGGTCTGAGGTTGAATCATATCATTTTTTTTATCTGTTTTTTACAATACAAAGTACAAAGGTCGAAGAAAAAAAGAAATATTTTTTGTAAAAAAAAAAAAAGAAACCCGCACCCATGATTTTTAAGGCCTATTTCTTTTTTATCCCGAAATGATGAATTGAGCTCGTATAGGCATTTTGGACGCTGCTATTGAAATAGCCCTTCTGGCTATATTTTCTGTTACTCCACCCATTTCATAAAGGATTCGACCTGGTTTAACAACAGCTACCCAATATTCGGGAGAGCCTTTACCTGAACCCATACGTGTTTCTGCGGGTCTTACTGTAACCGGTTTATCCGGAAATATACGGACCCATATTTTTCCACCGCGACGTGCATTTCGTGTCATTGCTCGTCGACCTGCTTCTATTTGTCTAGATGTGATCCAAGCGGGTTCAAGTGCCTGAAGAGCGTATTTACCAAAACAAATAGCATTACCTCGAGAGGATATTCCCTTCATTCTTCCTCTATGTTGTTTACGGAATCTGGTTCTTTTGGGGTTATAGTTGATGGTTTGTTTTGAATTCCATCTCTACTACAGAACCGGACGTGAGAGTTTCTTCTCATCCAGCTCCTCGCGAATAAAATCAATTCAAATTAAAGATTTTGAATTCAATTCAGATAGAATATAATTTGAAGTAAGATATAGTATTTAAGTAAGTAATATATTGAATCATGGATTTCATTTAATCTAGATCAAATCTATCTATTATCTATCTATTATATATAAATTTTTATATCTTGTTTGTATTTGTATAGATAACTAATAACTAAATATATAAAATAACTCTTTTTTCTTATATTTATCTATTTTAGAATGTTAAAACGAATCTTTCTTTTGTTTTATTCTTTATCGTATTGGATTGACCCAAATTTAACAATCCAAGAAAATAAAGTTTTCGCGGGCGAATATTTACTCTTTCCATTTCCATTTCTATTTCAGTTCTATCATTAGTTCATAACTTTTCCGAATAGATGAATTGGTCTCTGGGTGGTTTCGCCATCCCGATCAATGAATCATTCGAATGAATTTTCACTAGAATCTTTTGAATTCACAGGTTCCGTCGTTCCCATCGCTTCTTACTTAATGGTTAGGTCTGAATTATACAATGGAGCTATTAGTTCTTGAGTCAATATTCTTAGTCTTTATTGGCTCGAAGCTCTTTATTTTTTGTTCGATGAGCAGATCCGTTTAATGAGGAATCCGTATTGATGCTTTATTACACAGAATTTTTCTGAGATGATCATAGACCTTACATATTGGAATTATATATCATTAATATACTTTTTCTTTCTTTCTCTCATCCTTCCTTTTATCCATATCCTTTCTTTTTTATTTCGATTGACGACTTATAAGCAGAATTTTTTAATAAAAAAAGATTTCAGTTGCTACAACAATATGAACAATATATCATATCTTGACTGGTTCTTTGGATCCAGATAATACGAAGTGATGAGTTGGTTATTACTTCTATAGTTATTTATTTATTTATATTATTATATTATTATGGGGCTTATTTTTATACTAACCCTAAAAAAACCAACGAGTCACACACTAAGCATAGCAATTTTATCAAAAGATTAATTTAATTTTTATTAAACCCTATAGAATTATAATTGTTCTTTTTTTTATTGAACAGAAAAATTTTTATTGAACAGAAAAAGAAGAAATAAATTTATTTTTTTTTTTCATCGCTGGATAGAATGCAAAAGTAAATTAAGGTTTATTATTCCGCGTCTATAAATATCCAAATTTTTATGCCTAATACCCCATAGATTGTTCGAACTGTATAGGAACAATAATCAATTTTAGCTCGAATGGTTTGTAGTGGAACCCTACCTTCTCTGATCCATTCAACACGCGCAATTTCTTTTCCGTCGATACGTCCTGCAATTTGCACTTGAATTCCCTTTGTATCCGCTTGTTCAGTTAATTCTATAGCCTTTTTCATTGCTTTGCGAAAAGAAACTCTATTTTTTAATTGGCCAGCTATAAATTCTGCAAGAATATTAGGGTTTCCATAAGGTTTTTCAATTCGTGTGATAGCAATGTTAAGTTTTCTATTTACAGAATGAATTTCTTTTTGTAAATTCATCTGTAATTCTTCGATTCCTCGGGGTCGACTTTCTATTAATATTTTTGGAAATCCCATATAGATTATGATTTGGATCAGGTCGATTCGTTTTTGAATCTCTATACGTGCAATTCCCTCGACGCCAGAAGATGTTTTCATATTTTTTTGTACATAATTCTTGATATAATTTCTTATTTTTTGATCTTCTTGCAGACCCTCAGAATAATTTTTTGGTTGTGCGAACCAAAGGGAATGATGACCTTGGCTTGTACCAAGTCTGAAACCTATTGGATTTATTTTTTGTCCCATGCTCCCCCATTCCTATACATATCATAATACGACATAGTTGTATCCTTTTTTTTCTTTTGTGACCATGTAATAGAGTCGGTATCTATATATTCATCTAAGGATATATCTTTCATTACAACAGTTATATGGCAGGTAGGTTTTTGTATCGCAAAACTACGCCCTCGAGCGCGGGGTTTTGATCTCTTCACGATACTACCTTCATTTACTTCGGCTTTACTAATGACTAAATTTGCTTCATTCGAGCCCATATTGAAACTAGCATTTGCTGCTGCAGAATAAACTAATTTAAAAATGGGATAACATGCTCGATAAGGCATGAGTTCTAATATCATAAGTGTTTCTTCGTAGGAACGCCCACGAATTTGATCAATTACTCTTCGCGCTTTGTGAGCAGACATAGATATATGTTGACCTAAAGCGTATACTTCT